TATGTTTAGCTAAAACTTTTGCTTCTCTATCCGAATTTTCGTTTTTTATCATAAAAGAGAAAAGTTCTCCCCCGCCAATGAATGATAAGTGCCTAGGTGAAGTATAGTATAAGATAAGTCTAAGTCTTATGAAAAAGAAAAGAAATATATCTCTACTCTTACTATAAGACTATAAGATAAAGACTCTTAAGATATAAGATAAGTATTTTCACATGAATACTTAGTAGAACGACTAACGACGAGATTTATTATCGTTTCTCGCGTGTCTCACGAAAGTGAGAGTAGGTGCAAATTCTCCCAATTTGTGACCGACCATACGATCTGTGATATAAATAGGTAAATGTTCTTTTCCATTATGAATAGCGATTGTATGGCCAATCATTGTGGGTATAATGGTAGATGCCCGAGACCAAGTCACTATGATTTCTTTCTCCTCCCTCCTGTTGAGTTTTTCAATTCTTCCCGATAAATGATTAGCTACAAAAGGATTTTTTTTGAGTGAACGTGTCACGGCTGATTACTCCTTTTTTTTTACATTTTTGAAATTGGCATTCTATGTCCAATATCTCGATCTTAATCTGAAGTATAATGATGAATGGAAAAAAGAGAAAATCCTTTAGCTAGATAAGGGAAGGGGCGGATGTAGCCAAGTGGATCAAGGCAGTGGATTGTGAATCCACCATGCGCGGGTTCAATTCCCGTCGTTCGCCCATCACATTATCATTATTTCCAATTCCAAAATTCGATTTTCAATGTTCCTATTTACGGCGACGAAGAATAAAACTATCACTATATTTGTTCCTTTTCCTACTTCTTCTTCCAAGCGCAGGATAACCCCAAGGGGTTGTGGGTTTTTTTCTACCAATTGGGGCTCTCCCTTCACCGCCCCCATGGGGATGGTCTACAGGGTTCATAACTACTCCTCTTACTACAGGACGCTTACCTAGCCAACACTTAGATCCGGCTCTACCCAAACTTTTTTGGTTCACCCCAACATTACCCACTTGTCCGACTGTTGCTAAGCAGTTTTTGGATATCAAACGGACCTCCCCAGATGGTAATCTTAATGTGGCCGATTTACCCTCTTTTGCAATCAGTTTCGCTACAGCGCCTGCTGCTCTAGCTAATTGTCCACCCTTTCCAAGTGTGATTTCTATGTTATGTATGGCCGTGCCTAAGGGCATATCGGTTGAAGTAGATTCTTCTTTTTTATCAATCAAAACCCCTTCCCAAACTGTACAAGCTTCTTCCAAAGCATACGGCTTTCTAGATGTATATGATGATATCTAGACAGATGGATCTTATATGAATCGTATGATGAAGTACCACATGAGTGGATATATAGGAATCCAAATCTGCCGAATCACTTATGTTATGATCTTCTACATCCTAGGTCTCCCCGTTCCGTCATCTGGCTTATGTTCTTCATGTAGCATTCAGACCGGATGACTCTATGAAATTACGTCGATACTTCCACATATTACGGGTAACGTAGGAGACATCTCTCTTTTTCCCCGGGGGGTCTTTCTAATTACCACTGCTTAGCTTTCAATTCGCCTCTGACCATCAAATGAAATGTGAATAACCCGTCCTCCTCTCTTTGAAACAAGGGGCGCTTCCGGTTCTGTGCGCGCTTCAAACAATTTTGTCTTCTCCATATTACCATATCTCTAGAGTCAATAATTTTCTATGAGGAACTACTGAACTCAATCACTTGCTGCCGTTACTCAACAGTTTTCTGTTGAGGTCTATCCCGTGGAGGTACTCCAATTGGATCAGTGATCGATTTCTAGGTTTCGTCGTAAACCTAATTGGTTACTGCCAATTACGTAAATCAATAGTTCAAACCGCACTCAAAGGTAGGGCATTTCCCATTGATATAGGAACTTCTGTACCAGAAACAATGGTATCTCCAATTATAGCCCCTCTGGGATGTAAAATATATCTCTTCTCACCATCCCCATAGTGTATGAGACAAATGTATGCATTTCGATTAGGGTCATATTCTATGGTTACGATTCTACCAGATATCCCTTTTTCATTCCGTCGAAAGTCGATTTTACGGTATAGACGCTTATGACCTCCCCCTCTATGCCCTGCGGTAATGATCCCTCTGGCATTACGACCTTTACCACAACGATGCTGTCCATAGATCAAATTATTTCGTGGATTGGATTTCACTTGACTGTCTACGGCTCCATTGCGTGTGCTCGGGATAGAAGTTTTGTATAAATGTATTGCCGTGTTATTAAGTCTTTTGCTTTAAGTTCTTTTCTCTATAAGAGGTGGAATAGAATAACCCGGTTGAAGCGTAATGATCATACGTCTGTAATGCATTGTATGTCCCATAATAGGTCCCATCCTTTTACCCTTTCCCGGGAGTCGATGACTATTCATAGCTCTTACCTTGACACCAAAGAAGAGTTCGACCCAATGCTTGATTTCTGTCCTAGTTGATCCTGATTCGACATTAGAAGTATATTGATTTTTCCCCAATAACCGAATACTCTTTTCTGTAAATACTGCATATTTGATTCCATCCATAAATCCATTTTCTTCCCTATGAGTTCCAGTATCGATAAGAATTCGATTTCTTACTGTTCATATGTTATAGTATGAATATACCATACCAATTCGCTATGTATGGATGATGAGATTCCATTGATACAGAGCCAATTCCAATAGACTTATTGAATGTTCCCATTGGCGTGCATCCAGCAGGAATTGAACCTACGAATTTGCCAATTATGAGTTGGGCGCTTTAACCATTCAGCCATGGATGCTTAACAGGGATCATCGTACATCGTGAATAACCAAATTCCAATTTAAATGAAATCTTTAGGAGGAATCAATGAATTTAAATGAAATCTTGAAATCTTTAGGAGGAATTAATGAATTTAAATGAAATCTTTAGGAGGAATCAATGAAACGACATCAATTCAAATTCTGGATATTCGAATTGAGAGAGATATTGAGAGAGATCAAGAATTCTCACTATTTCTTAGATTCATGGATCAAATTCGATTCAGTGGGATCTTTCACTCACATTTTTTTCCACCAAGAACGTTTTATGAAACTCTTTGACCCCCGAATTTGGAGTATCCTACTTTCACGTGATTCACAGGGTGCAACAAGCAATCGATATTTCACGATCAAAGGTGTAGTACTGCTTGTAGTAGTGGTCCTTATATCTCGTATTAACAATCGAAAGATGGTCGAAAGAAAAAATCTCTATTTGATGGGGCTTCTTCCTATACCTATGAATTCCATTGGACCCAGAAAGGAGACATTGGAAGAATCTTTTTGGTCGTCCAATAGAAATAGGTTGATTGTTTCGCTCCTGTATCTTCCAAAAGGGAAAAAGATTTCTGAGAGTTGTTTCATGGATCCGCAAGAGAGTATTTGGGTTATCCCAATAAAGAAAAAGCGTATCATGCCTGAATCTAACCGGGGTTCGCGGTGGTGGAGGAACCGGATCGGAAGAAATAGGGATTCTAGTTGTCAGATATTTAATGAAACCGTAGCTGGAATTGAGATCTCATTCAAAGAGAAAGATAGCAAATATCTGGAGTTTCTTTTTTTATCCTATACGGATGATCCGATCCGCAAGGACCATGATTGGGAATTTTTTGATCGTCTTTCTCCGAGGAAGAAACGAAACATAATCAACTTGAATTCGGGACAGCTATTCGAAATCTTAGGGAAAGACTTGATTTGTTATCTCATGTCTGCTTTTCGTGAAAAAAGACCAATTCAGGGGGAGAGTTTCTTCAAACAACAAGGAGCTGGGGCAACTATGCAATCCAATGATATTGAGCATGTTTCCCATCTCTTCTCGAGAAACAAGTGGGGTATTTCTTTGCAAAATTGTGCTCAATTTCATATGTGGCAATTCCGCCAAGATCTCTTCGTTAGTTGGGGGAAGAATCAGCACGAATCGGATTTTTTGAGGAACGTCTCGAGAGAGAATTGGATTTGGTTAGACAATGTGTGGTTGGTAAACAAGGATCGGTTTTTTAGCAAGGTACGGAATGTATTGTCAAATATTCAATATGATTCAACAAAGTCTATTTTCGTTAAAGTAACGGATTCTAGCCAATGGAAAGGATCTTCTTCTGATCGATCCAGAGATCATTTCGATTCCGTTAGAAATGAGAATTCAGAATATCACACATTGATCGATCAAACAGAGATTCAGCAACTAAAAGAGCGATCGATTCTTTGGGATCCTTCCTTTCTTCAAACGGAACGAACAGAGATAGAATCAGATCGATTCCCGAAATGCCTTTTTGGATCTTCCTCCATGTCCTGGCTATTCACGGAACCTGAGAAGCGGATGAAGAATCATCTGCTTCCGGAAGAAATCGAAGAATTTCTTGGGAATCCTACAAGATCCATTCGTTCTTTTTTCTCTGACAGATGGTCAGAACTTCATCTGGGTTCGAATCCTACTGAGAGGTCCACTAGAGATCATAAATTGTTGAAGAAAAAACAAGATGTTTCTTTTGTCCCTTCCAGGCGAGCGGAAAATAAAGAAATGGTTGATATATTCAAGATAATTACGTATTTACAAGATACTGTCTCAATTCATCCTTCGGAACCAGATTCGGGATGTGATATGGTTCCGAAGGATGAACCGGATATGGACAGCTCCAATAAGATTTCATTCTTGAACAAAAATCCATTTTTTGATTTCTTTCATCTATTCCATGACCGGAACAAAGGGGGATACGCGTTACGCCACGATTTTTTTGAATCAGAAGAGAGATTCCCAGAAATGGCGGATCTATTCAC